AAAATAAATAATCCAATTTTGTTAAGTTGAAGGGAAATATCCAAATACATGTCTTATTCTTTTAAATAATCCATATTTGTAGCAATGAAATACTATTGTTCCTCCCCCAAATGATAAATGATTGATTACAAATATATATGATCCATATTCTCTATAAAGGACCGGAAATGCCTTGCTTACGTATCATTGGAAAGTGCATTAACATAAATACGGCAGTAAGAAGAGGTAATACAAAAGTATGTAAACTATAAAAACGAGTCAAGGTAGATTGTCCTACACTAGCACTTCCGCGTAATAACTCTACCAAAGACGATCCTATTACAGGAATAGCTTCAGGTACACCTGTTACAATTTTTACTGCCCAATAACCAATTTGGTCCCAAGGTAAGGAATAACCAGTTACACCAAAAGATGCGGTCAATACAGCCAAAACTACACCCGTAACCCAAGTCAATTCGCGAGGTTTTTTAAAACCACCAGTGAGATACACACGAAATACGTGCAGAATCATCATTAAGACCATCATACTTGCCGACCATCGATGAACTGATCGGATTAACCAACCAAAGTTAGCCTCAGTCATTATATATTGAACAGAAGCAAAAGCCTCAGTAACGGTCGGACGATAATAAAAAGTCATAGCAAACCCCGTCGCTACTTGGACTAAAAAACAAGTAAGTGTAATTCCTCCTAAACAATAAAATATGTTGACATGAGGGGGAACGTATTTACTAGTTATATCGTCGGCAATCGCCTGAATCTCAAGACGTTCTTCGAACCAATCATAGACTTTATTGAGATAGGTAAACCAAGGGAACTCCCCCCTGAGAACCGTATATGAGAATTTCATCTCGTACGGCTCAAACAGAAATACCCCAATACTGGTTGTAACGGAAACGGATATGTGTAATAGAAAGTTTGAAACCTCTTAACTTAATCCTATGATTCCAATCTTCTCTGAAGATAAGAAAAAGTAGAAATCCGAAAGCTATTCTTTGTGGTTATAATGCCAAAATCTCAAGTCGGCTCACTCGTCTTTATCTTGATCGTTACAGGCCTCTTGAATATTCTATTTACTTAATTTTTTCTTTTATTTGTGTTATTTTTTATTTGTGTGTGTAATGCGACTTTACTGCTGTCTTCTTTATTATTCTTATTGATAGGAATTCTCTTGTTAAGACCCTATGAATCAATTAAAAAAAACCTCAGATTCATACCAGAACCACGATGATTGAAAAAAAAAACCTTTAATCTAAGCCCAAAAATTCCCTGAGTAAGAACTACTGGATCATCACATATTCAATGAATAGATATAATGAAAAAAATCCAAAGAAACGTTTGTCCTTTGATCAAAATAAAGATAAGCGGTGGCGGTTTGAAAGAATCAAAATCTTTCGATTTATTATAACTTAACTTCTAACTCTTTGAAAAAGATTTTTAAGTCCGGTTGCGAGGTCTAAATATTAAGTATGAATCATAGTTCTAATACTTTCGAATCTATTTTCTATATTCCGTGCTCCAGATACTAGAATAAATATCTGATGGGGTAAAACCATCTCTATCAAGATGACAGATCTATTTTATGTTCTGTACTATCAATAGGATCAATTATAACAAGTCACACACTCATATTCCGGAAATACAGAAACAAAGAAATTCCACGGTCGAACTACCAAATCAAAAAGGAATGGGCTAAAAATCAAAGACCTAAATGCTTAACTTTACTTTCTATTGAAAAGCTAGTTAGTCGGTTCTTGTGAATCTAATTCATAGAAATTCCGTCCAGTAAAATGGACGAATTATAAATCTCCAAAATAATAGATAGAAATATCGCAAATAGAGCCATTGCAACACCCATCAAAGGAGTAGTTCCCCACCCCGGAGCTACTTTACCATATTCTGAATTCAATGGTTTCAATAAATCCCCTACAACAGTTCGTCTTGGACCAGATCTAGAACTACCCTCAACGGTTTGTGTAGCCATAAGTCCTATTTTTTATTCATTGAGATCTGTTGACTTTGTATACCATTCCGCTGTAGATAAAGGATCTTATCAGATCCATTGTGGTCTTGAAATTATATAATAATGGAAACAGCAACCCTAGTTGCCATCTCTATATCTGGTTTACTTGTAAGTTTTACTGGGTATGCCTTATATACTGCTTTTGGGCAACCCTCTCAACAACTAAGAGATCCATTCGAAGAACATGGGGACTAGTTGAAGTAATGAGCCTCCCAATATCTCAATATTGGGAGGCTCATTACTTCAATTGAGATAATTAAAAATCATTTCATCTTTTTAGTTGGAACTTTAGGGGGTTCTCTAAAAAAGATAGCGAAAAAAATTATTCCTAAAGTCGAGACTAAGAGGAATGTATAAACCAATGCTTCCATAGATTTGATCGTGGTTTACAATTATAGCTTTCATACCTGTTTTTGGGGGATCCTCTCCCGGATAAAGAAAAAGAAAGAACAAGAGTAAAACAAAATGCAATGATTCAAATCAAGATTTATCCGGTTCCCTATGTCAAATTCAAATCACAACAAAAACAAAATAAAATAAAGTCGAAAAGGAACAAAAGAATGTTCTATCAGACTACTTGTCTTCTTGTAGTTGGATCTCCAAGTTTTTGGAATGCTCCAAATTCTACTTGAGCATCCAAATCTGGGTCGATACCAGCAAAAACATCTCTGAATAAGGTTCTAGCACCATGCCAAATGTGTCCGAAAAAGAAGAGCAGAGCAAACGAAGCATGTCCAAAAGTAAACCAACCTCTTGGACTGCTACGAAAAACACCATCCGATTTCAAAGTAGCACGATCTAATTCAAAAATTTCACCCAATTGAGCACGTCTAGCATATTTTTTCACAGTAGCGGGATCACTATAACTGACTCCATTGAGTTCGCCACCATAGAACTCAACAGTTACACCTACTTGTTCGACACTATACTTCGATTCTGCCCTTCGAAAAGGAACATCGGCTCTAACAATTCCGTCTCCGTCTACCAAAACAACCGGAAATGTTTCAAAAAAAGTAGGCATACGACGTACAAAAAGTTCACGCCCCTCTTTATCTCTAAAGATAGGATGTCCTAACCAACCGACGGCTATTCCATCTCCATTGTCCATTGAGCCCGCTCTAAACAATCCCCCCTTTGCCGGATTATTGCCGATGTAATCATAAAAAGCTAATTTTTCAGGAATTTTAGACCAAGCTTCTGATAAACTTTGATTTTCGGCTAGCCCAGCACCAACTCTTCGATATATTTCTTGCTGGAAGTATCCCTGATCCCATTGATAACGAGTGGGACCAAACAATTCAATCGGGGTAGTTGCTGAACCATACCACATAGTTCCAGCAACAACAAAAGCTGCAAAAAAGACAGCAGCGATACTGCTGGAAAGGACGGTTTCAATATTTCCCATACGCAATCCTTTGTATAGACGTTGGGGTGGACGCACACTAAGATGGAAAAGGCCCGCTAATATGCCCAATGTTCCTGCTGCAATATGATGAGAGGCTATTCCCCCCGGAACAAAAGGATCAAAACCTTCCACACCCCATGCGGGATTTACGGGTTGTACCCTTCCGGTTAGTCCATAAGGATCGGACACCCATATTCCAGGACCATACAATCCTGTTACATGAAATGCGCCAAAACCAAAACAAGCCACCCCTGCAAGAAATAAATGAATTCCAAAAATTTTTGGCAAATCCAAAGAAGGTTTTCCTGTACGTTCATCACAAAAGATTTCCAGATCCCAATAGACCCAATGCCAGATAGCCGCCAAAAAGCACAAGCCCGAAAACACAATATGTGCCCCGGCCACACCTTCGTAACTCCAAATACCCGGATTCGTTATAGTCCCCCCTGTGATACTCCAACCGCCCCACGAATTGGTTATTCCTAAACGAGTCATGAAGGGTATAACGAACATACCCTGTCTCCACATTGGGTCAAGAACAGGATCAGAGGGATCAAAAACTGCTAATTCATATAGAGCCATCGAACCGGCCCAACCAGCAACCAGAGCTGTATGCATTATATGGACAGAAAGCAAACGGCCGGGATCATTTAATACAACGGTATGAACACGATACCAAGGCAAACCCATGAGAATACCTCTTATATCAACAAAAAATAGACACTATGTAACTTTATTGCACTGGAAAAAATTATACTATGGACCCCCCCCTTTTTTTTTCAGTAGATTCTCTCAGGTAAAGGATTAATATTTGTTCTAGTTTTTTAGTAATAATGGAACAATTATCTTCGTAGGAACAAAAAGAAGCAGATCTATTCTATACCCGATAAGTAACAATACGCAATGGTGGGGGGGGGGGGGGGTTGCCCTATTTTATATGAGTGTTTATATCAATGAATGCAGACATATTTGTTTATCACTCAAAGGACCTATTCGTAAGAACTTTCCTTTATTCATTTGGTCTTCCCTTTTTATTTATGATTTATAAATACAATATGATAAAGACAAATCATTTTTAACACAATAAACCCATTCTTACGTTTCCACATCAAAGTGAGATATTCTACTTCATTCTTTTTCTCCATTTAATGCCTATTGGTGTTCCAAAAGTACCCTTTCGAAGTCCTGGAGAGGAAGATGCATCTTGGGTTGACATATAGTGTGACTTTTCAGATATATTGAGCCATATGGGATTTCCCCGTTCTCTCCCCCGATCGAGATATCCTCTCTTTCACCCCCAAAAAGATTGATTGAATCATCAAAAATTTTGAGCGTGAAGTGTAATGAAGTGCAATTAGATCGATTTTTTGGTTTTTTTTTGGGGGGGGGTATCCAGATTACTATTCTAAATTTAGAATAATTTATGGTTGGCTTGCTTGGACCAATAAAGTGAAGCATCCAGGCTCTGTTTAGAAAAAAAACCAATTGGTAATATATCTACGATTACTACTTTTCTCATGTCATATATTTTTTCTATCATGTCATATATTTTGCAGAAAACATGAAATAAGAAATTCAGAAAAAGGGAAGTCGTAGCAAAAAGACGTGGTATTGCAGTATTTGTCCTATATGTGCAAATCCAAATCGGGCAGATCTTTACTCCGAGTAGGAACAGAAACCTAAAAGAATTAAAGAATTGAAGAAGCTCATTCAGAAACAAGAAAATTACATTGCGATTTGGATCCGATCTCGATGAAAACAATACATCAATGAGAAGTTAGTTCAATAAGGTTAGTACATTATTTTTTTTTTATTTTTTTTTTTTCTTATATTCTATTATAATAGAATATAAATTAATATAGATATAATATAGATATATAATATAGATATAAGGGGTCAAAAGTCGTCTTTCTTGAAAAATGTAAGAAAAAGACCTTTCGTTAGAAGTTCGAAAAAGTCCATTATGAAAAAGGAAAGAGCGTTGAAATTTACACATTGATTCCTTTTTGCGATTTTTGGTGAACCGTATGCATCAAAAGGTGCATGTACGGCTCTTAAGGGATAAAATTGTATCCTAATCAACCGACTTTATCGGGAAAGACTACTTTTTTTAGGCCAAGAGGTTGATAGTCAAATATCGAATCAACTTATTGGCCTTATGGTATATCTCAGTATAGAGCACGATAACAAAGATTTGTATCTGTTTATAAATTCTCCGGGCGGATGGGTAATACCCGGAATAGCTATTTATGATACTATGCAATTTGTACAACCAGATGTACAGACAGTATGCATGGGATTAGCCGCTTCAATGGGATCCTTTATTTTGGCAGGAGGGGAAATTACCAAACGTCTAGCATTCCCTCACGCTTGGTGCCAATGAGTCTTTTCTTTCTCAAATAAAAGACTATGCCTTCGCCATATGAATATTAAGTAATAATAGCATGGCACTTCGAGTTCGATATGCAAATTTTTTTTGTTTTTTTTTCAAAACCATTCCATT